AACCCTTAAACAGATACTGCTATTTAGTCAGCAAAGCCTGCTTCCTGATCCCTCGCTCCCAGACGAGGTGTTGGTGGCACAGTATTTGGATGAACCGGATTTTCGTCGAAACATAATTAAGGGTTCTGGACGCGCTCAAAGGCGGAAAACTATTGCGAAACAGGTTCTCCCAAGGCCGTCTTCCCCCCTTTTTTGGGGAAAAACCCAAAGTAAGCTTGAGGTTATGTTGAAACGACTTTTTTTTAGAAATTTGAAAAGAAGAAAAAAAATAATAGATCCAAAAGCGAAGAACGAAAAAAGGAAAAGAAAACGGGAAGAAAGAATGCGGATAGAAACAGAAGAAGCCTGGGAAAACCTGTCACATGGACCACAAATAAGAACTTCCTTATTAGTAATGCAATCGATTCTTAGAAAATATATTCTATTCCCTTTATTCATAATAGCTAAAAATACTGTCCATTTCTTATCAGATCGAGTTTCTGACTGGGATGAGGATTTTGCAGAATGGGATAAAGAAATACACATTCCATGTACGCATAGTGGTGTTCCATTAAGAGAAAACGAACTTTTGACCTATTTTTTGGAAGAAGGTTTTGACATAAAAATAATATCTCCTTTCTCCTTGAAACCTTGGTGCAGATCTAAACTACAAGCCTCTGTTAGAAATCTAACAAAAAAAAAAAAGAAAAGTAAAAAATTGGAACTGGGCTTTTGTTATTTAACCGTTTGGGGAATGGAAGCTAACGAGGCTTTTGGTTCTCCCCGAACAAGAGATGCTTCTTCTTCCCCTTTTATTGCCTTTTTGAAACCCGTTTTAAAGAAACTAGAAAAAAAAACGAAAAAAAAGACAAAGAAAGTTCTAACAGTTTTAAAAAAAGTAGTAAGAAAACTATCAAAGGGAAATGAAATTACATTAGATAAATTGAAAAGATTATCTAAATCAAGTAAAACTAAAGATGAATCGTTTACTCAAATTGGATCTATAGATTGGGCAAATTATTCACATACAGAACTACAAATGAAGAATCTAACTGATACAACAAGCATAATGAGAAATGAAATACAAAGACTTGAAAAAGATAAAATAAAAGTAATTTCTGAAATAAAAAGTAGTCTAAATTCGAATGTAGAATTAGAATCACAACCGCCAAAAAATAATTGGAAAATATTAATACGAAGAAATATTCGATTAATCATTAAATTACATTATTTTATAAAAATTTTCATTGAAAAAAAATACATAGATATCTTTCTACCTATCATTAACATTGCCAGAATCAATACAAAACATTTTGTTGACTCAATGATTGGGAAATACATTTCTAATAATGAAAGAAATGAATCTAAAAATGAAACAACTGAAAAAGACATTAACTTTATTTCTATTTCAACTATCAAAAAGTCACGACCTACTAAGAAGAATTCACATATCTTTTATGACTTATCTTCCTTGTCGCAAGGATATGTATTTTTTAAATTATCACAACCCCAAGTTATTAACTTGTCTAAGTTAAGATCTGCTCTTCAATATCATGGAACATCTTTTTTTCTTAAGACTACAATAAAGAATTCTTTTGGAATACAAGGCATATTTAATGCCCAATTAAGACATAAGAAACTTCGAAGTTATGATCAATGGAAAAACTGGTTAAGAGGTCATTTTCAATACAATTCTCCGATTGAATGGTCTAGATTAATACCACAAAAATGGCGAAATAGAGTCAATCAGCGTTGGACACCTGAAAATCAAGATTTTAAAAAATGGAGTTCATATGAAAAAGACCTATTATTTTCATTTCATTCCACAAATCAAAATTCTTATGAAATATATTCCCAACAAGAAAAATTTCTAAAATCCTATAGATATGGTCTTTTATCATATCAATTTCTTAATTATGAAACGAAGAAAGACTCATCTATTTATGGACCACCATTACAAGTAAATAAGAAGAAAAACAAAAACCTTTTTTACACTATAGACAAATTCGTTTATGAGGATATGAATATGGGTCTCAAAAATAATAAGGCCTTTGTTCTTTCTCTTTATCTAAGAAAGATGAATGTTATAGATATGGAAAAAAGGTTAGATAGAAAATATTTTGATTGGAAAAAAAAAATTGTAAGACAAAATAACAATGATATTGAAAAAGAGCCTTTGTATATTAGAATTCAAAAAGATCCAGAAGATATAGAAAGCACTCCACCCAATTCCGAAGAAATCTTTGTTGATTGGCTAAAAATAGATAAAATGCCAATGAAATCCCCCCCAAAAGGGGATTGGGAATTTTGGTTCTTCACAGAATTTGTGCTACTTTATAAAACATATAAAGTGAAACCTTGGACTATACCAAGCCAACTCCTTGGTTTAAATGTACATTTGAGTAACCCTCTATATAACTATCAAAGAATGAGGGAGATTGATTCAAAGAATCGAATCAACACAAGACTGGCACTTGGTGGTTTTCTTAAAGAGTTTTTGGCTTTTCAAGTGCACTGGTACAATAAGGTTGTGGCGCAAAGAACGCTCGATATGTTCGTGCCATTTAGCTACCTGATGGAGGAGGGAAAAGCTCTGAAAAAAGTGGTCAATTCGGTGATAATCTCTCTGGGAACGAAAAGAATAGGTCCAAATCACACAAGGGTTAGCAACAAGAGATGGATGACTAAAAAACTGCAATTTGGGATAATGTTTCTCGACCCCATTTGTCTGCCTAGAAGAATTAATAGATATTTTATTACGTATCAAACCATAAGCATTTCGTTGGTTCATAAAAGCAAGCAACAAATTAAGCAAAGAACCAAGCAAAGATACCGAGACGAAAGAAGCTATTTTCATCAGAAAAATTTTGATGAATCCACTCCACGCCATCAAAGAATAACAGGAAATAGAGAGCAAAATTATTATGATTTGCTTATTCCTGAAAATATTTTATCATCTAGACGTCGTAGAGAGTTGAGAATTCTAATTTCTTTCAATTTGAAAAAGAGGAATTTGAAAAAGACGAATGTTGTGGATAGAAATCCAGTATTTTGCAACAAGACTAAGATAAGAAACTGTGGTCCATTTTTGAAGAAAAGTAAACATCGTGATAGAGATAAAAATGAATTAATTAAATTAAAGTTCTTTCTTTGGCCTAATTATCGATTAGAAGATTTAGCTTGTATGAATCGTTATTGGTTTGATACCAATAATGGAAGTCGTTTCAGCATTTTAAGAATCTATATGTATCCACGATTAAAAATTGGTTGATGGTACATTCTTTCTCTATATTCTCTACCATATAGAGTCTATGAAAGTAAACAAAACAGCGGAACATATGCCCTGTCTTACATCCCAGTTTCATATAAATGCTACGATACTCAGTCAACGGCGTATCAATTAGATCTACAAATGCATCAAGGAAATCTTCGTAATTTTAGGTTTCAATTATTTGCTTTTGTGAGTATAAAAACCATCTTTTTGTATCTCTATTTTGTATCTTTATTCGAATCAAATTCAAAATTGGATTGATTCATGTTAATTGATAAAATAAGGAATCCATAAAGAAATTAAGATTCTTGTGTATACTACATTAAAATAGTTGGTATTATTATTACTGATCAATAAAATCCATATCTGTTCTATAAAAGGGGAGGGAGAAATTCTTTTATGCTAAAAAATGCATTCGTTTCCATTATTTTGGAAGAGGAAAACAAAGAAAACAGGGGGTCTGCTGAATTTCAAGTAGTTAATTTCACCAATAAGATACGAAAACTTACTTCCCATTTTGAATTGCACAAAAAAGACTATTTGTCTCAGAGAGGCCTGCGAAAAATTCTGGGAAAACGTCAACGGCTGCTGGCCTATTTGTCAAAAAAAAATAGAATACGTTATAAAGAATTAATTGATCAATTGAATATTCGAGAAACAAAAGTTGATTGAAGAGTCGGTTTGAATTTTTCGCTTCAACTTTAATGAACTTCTTTTCACCTTCAACAATTCATGGAAAAATGAATCGGGAAAAAGCCTATGACTACGTCAGCTACAAGAAAAGACCTCATGATAGTCAATATGGGTCCTCACCACCCATCAATGCACGGTGTTCTTCGACTCATTGTTACTCTAGATGGAGAAGATGTTATTGACTGTGAACCAATATTGGGTTATTTACACAGAGGGATGGAAAAAATTGCGGAAAACCGAACAATTATACAATATTTGCCTTATGTAACACGTTGGGATTATTTAGCTACTATGTTCACAGAAGCAATAACTGTAAATGCACCAGAGCAGTTAGGCAATATTCAAGTACCTAAAAGGGCCAGCTATATCCGAGTCATCATGTTGGAGTTAAGTCGTATAGCTTCGCATTTGTTATGGCTTGGCCCTTTTATGGCAGATATTGGGGCACAAACCCCTTTCTTCTACATTTTTCGAGAAAGAGAATTGATATATGACCTATTCGAAGCTGCCACCGGTATGCGAATGATGCATAATTTTTTTCGTATCGGAGGGGTAGCTGCTGATTTACCTCATGGATGGATAGATAAATGTTTGGATTTTTGCGATTATTTTTTAAGAGAGGTTGCTGAATATCAAAATCTTATTACACGTAATCCTACTTTTTTAAAACGAGTTGAAGGGGTAGGCATTATTGGCGGAGAGGAGGCGATAAATTGGGGTTTATCGGGACCAATGCTACGAGCTTCCGGAATACAATGGGATCTTCGTAAAGTTGATCAGTATGAGTGTTACGACGAATTCGATTGGGAAGTCCAATGGCAAAAAGAGGGGGATTCATTAGCTCGTTATTTAGTACGAATCACTGAAATGACAGAATCCATAAAAATTATTCAACAGGCTCTCGAAGGAATTCCGGGGGGGCCCTATGAGAATTTAGAAATCCGACGCTTTGAGAGACTAAGGGATCCGAAATGGAATGATTTTGACTATCGATTTATTAGTAAAAAACCTTCTCCGACTTTTGAATTGTCGAAGCAAGAACTTTATGTGAGAGTTG